GGACAGCACATGTCGTGTTAAATTTTGCTTTTCTATTCAATCTATTTAATGAAAAATTGTAAAAAAAAAAATGGAAGATGGAAGCACGATAATTTCCTGAAAATTCCCTATAGGCATTATAGACAGATAAGATACCCGATTAGATAATATCTGTGTAACAATTTATGTTCTAGGCTTTACATATACTGATAATTGCTGTTATAATTGAAATGGAAAAGGATTTTTTTTCTTGAAAAATAAGATTTCTTATGTCTCAATTTGTATCTTCTTATCTCATTAGGAAAAAACCATTTTTCTTTTAAATGAAAATTCAAGAATCGTTCATGAATTAATAGTTAATGGTTCCGATTTGTCCTGAATTTTAGCTTTTTTGACTGAAAGTGCACGTTTGTTTTTTCAATAGAAAAAGGGGGGAAGGGTCTCTTTTAAGAATGGGATTAAGGAAAACAGAATGGAAGATACAAACAAATAAAAAAAAGAAGTTTCGAACCCCTTTTTTTTTTGGTTTTTGGGGGGGATATTCTCATATATTTATTTTGTATCATTTTGGCGGCATGGCCGAGCGGTAAGGCGGGGGACTGCAAATCCTTTTTCCCCAGTTCAAATCCGGGTGTCGCCTGATCGACAAAATTGCTTATTCCGTTTTATTGATATAAAACTTTACAATTTTTTTCCAGCAGAAGCAGGCGGGGGAAAAGGACTCTTGAGACTTGCTTGATTCATCTGCTGGTTTTTTTCTTTAAAATGCTATAAATCCTTGTGTCTCGTATTCAAGAAAGATTCTAGTAGTGAAAAGGAATCGGTAAACCTTGATATGATAGTTCTTCCACTCCACTACTAATGTAATGTCCATCTACTGACTGGGTCTTGAATTAGATTGGATAGGGATAGATCGGACAGAGAATTGAATTCCATTTTTAGTTGAGGGAAGGGGCGGAATAAACTTTGTATACGGACTCATGAAAGTATATGAGCGCTCCGGCATTTATTCAATATTAGTTAGATTGAATAACTAATTGGCTTTCTTTTTTTTATTTGATTATCATTTTGATTATTTTTTATTTTCATTTCTATTTTCAATTTTGATTTTATTTAATAATTTTTGTATTTAATATAAATTTAGAAAAAAGATATAAATTTAGAAAAAAGAATTCTTTCTTTTCGGCAACCCCTAGTGAAAGAATTGAATCGTGAAAGAGGCTGTCTTCCGATTGTTTTACAGAGGCAATCGGGAGACGGTAAGGATTAGATCAAATGGAAATAAGAGTATGCGAAGTGATCCATCTTGGTTCTATATATATTTTACTTAATGAAATGGAGGGCAACAAAATAAACCATAGGTCTTATTATTCCTACCCGTTAGTAACATTCATTCCCTTAATACTTCCAAGGGTGTCTCCGGATATTTCGTTTGTGCTTAATGTTTTCTGATTATACTAGAAATCATATAAGAACTTGTTAGATGTTATAATTTGATTTATTGGATTCTTTCGTCAATGATGTTAGGCCAGAATCCCTTTTTGACTCTGTGCTAGTGATTCCACTATACTATTATTAGTGAACAATAACAATAATGAAATAATTCCTTCATATTGATAGAGATAGGAGACAGAATTTACATGGATATAGTAAGTCTCGCTTGGGCTGCTTTAATGGTAGTCTTTACATTTTCCCTTTCCCTCGTAGTATGGGGCAGAAGTGGACTCTAAAGGTACTACTAATTGAGTTGAGGGAAAAAACTAAAATCAAACTGTATCAATTGTTTTATAGATGGGTTCTGAAATTGTTTTCATTTTTCTATTTAATTCATGAATTCCATTTCGAAATGGAATTCAAAAATATCTGCATTTCGGAATTATAGTGTATTCGAGTGGAATAATGTATTCTATGGATAATATAGAAATAGAAAATACTCTTTCAATTAAACAAATATTTGAATTATTCCCATGTTCGTATTTTTAAAGTCAAGGGAATACAAATAATAGGAAATTTCTTCCAACCGAATTCTTTCTAAAATTTCGATTTCGATGAACTGGCTCTTACCAAAGTTATATATGGACAATGAGGAACCGCGGAACCCGTTTTTTTATTTATTTTTTTATTCCCCCCCTTTTTCACTTTTTTCAAAGAGAAAAGAAATCCGTTTTTTTATTAGTTATTAAGCGGATACACACTTTCTATAGGAAACAAGATAGACATAGTAGTTGTCTAAGGAGATACTACACATAATAAGATATTGCCGTTGCCTTAGGCGAGTCACATATTAGGTGCTTACCTCTTGTTTTATTATTTGGTTTATTATTTTGTTTCGAAATTGGATTTATGCTTTCATTTCATATCATTGTTCAAATGTTAAAAATAGTTTTCCTAATCTTTTCGAAATAGGAAAAAGTTTCCCATAGAACCCCTAGATCATCTGTCAACTATTTAATCAATTACTTCTTCGAAATACTAAAAAGATTATTTGATTTTTTTTTAATATGATACCGGGATTGGTCTTGAAAATCATCAGAAATCTAAAAATTCGAATCGGAAGAATAAGAGTTGCCTTTTGATTATTTCAGATTGATTGGAACCAATACAAATCAACTAGATGAAACAAAGAAAAAAAATTGGGACACTATGTACATTACATATATGTGATTGATATTCTATTCTATATATATATGAGGATAGATATTGTAAATTGATCCATATTAAACCTCTATCCTTATAGAGTCAAACTTTATACACTACAATAATAGATAGTATGGTAGAAAGAAATAGATTTGATTTCTTTCTACCATACTATCAGATTTCATAGAATACTGCAAATTCTAGTCCGATCATTTCATTTAAGAGTAAGACGCGAAATTCAAATCCTTTTTCATTTTTTTCTTCCATCATTGCATTGATAAGAACTAAGAAGTCAAGTTTAAGTCAAATTAATCACTTTGGCTTACCGTTTTTACATAAATTATAAGTAAAAAGGCAGTAGGAACTAGAATGAACAGTGCAGTAGCAATAAATGCGAGAATATTTACTTCCATAATCTCATCGTTAGATTTCTCTTTAATTCGCAATAACTCGGGATTTAATCCCATAGAGATGATAAATCTTTCGTCGGTAAATTCAATGGTATAAATTACATCTCGATGATATCGAATCGGATCAATATCATGAATAACAATATCTGAGCTATCAAATCGATTCATCGTCAAGAATTGAATAGTATAACATAGGAAGATCTTTTATCCATACCAAATTCCAAAATGGTATTTCTGATCTAATCAAGAATTCCTTTACTTTTTTTTTAAGATTCTCATCCTTCGATTAGTAATAGGATAAACATATATCAAAAGTTCAGTGTGAAATTTGAATGAGATAGATTGTTTAAAATGCAAATAATTAGGAATTGAAATTTATACTTGAGGTTATACAAAATCGGAACCAGAAAAGGATATACTTTTAATCCTAAAGTATTCTATCAAAATCAAAGGAACTGCGTTCAATTTATTTTGTATCGTGCAAATTCCATTTGTGTGTGTGTTCGCGGTAACCATATTCTATAGTACTCTATTTCATTATACAGATCGGGAGTAATCGAAAAAAGCCAGGTCTAGTAGTACGGTATCTCTTTATCTTGCAATCCGGAATATGACACTACTAATAATTGTACTAATCCACATATGTTTCTTTTCCATCAATCAGTATTAGTTTAAGAAATGGAAATTACCATATTGATTTGATGAGAAATGTGAAACGAAAAAAAAAGAGAGATCCCTGTTAGGAATGAGATTATGTTTCTTATTTTGACTCCCAGAAATGAATTGATGTATTTTTTTATTGGATTTCTATCCATCGGGACTGACGGGGCTCGAACCCGCAGCTTCCGCCTTGACAGGGCGGTGCTCTGACCAATTGAACTACAATCCCAGGAAAAAAAAGTGTACAGCATGCCTTACGGTTTGATTCTCATTCAAACCCTTTCTTTCTATTTCGATTTTAGATTCGAATTGTCTTGTTCTAACGGGCAGAGGCGGGACTGAAATATTGATATCTATATGGATATGCACTTTAGCGAGATCGACACGGATTACTAGTAATCTGTTCGTTATTGCCAAATCGATTGAAAATCTTTAATGAATCAATGAAAATAAAAAAAGAGTTTTTTTTTTATTTAGACTTTATACTTACAGATCTTGATATGAATCTAGATCATTAGCAAGATCTGAATTTGTGGAAAAAATACGTAAAAAAATAAAAAGCGGTAGGGATGTATCAGATTTTTATTCTTCCGTATCAGAGCGCCTTGGGCATTTCCGGAGAACAACAAATGGTTACATCATTTCATGGTGGATCGGCTAATTATTGGGCCGAGCTGGATTTGAACCAGCGTAGACATATTGCCAACGAATTTACAGTCCGTCCCCATTAACCGCTCGGGCATCGACCCAGGAAGAATCTATTTCCGTCTTTATTGATAATTCACGATCAACTTCCTTTCGTAGTACCCTACCCCCAGGGGAAGTCGAATCCCCGCTGCCTCCTTGAAAGAGAGATGTCCTGAACCACTAGACGATGGGGGCATACTTGCCCGACCGCCATTCTACTATGTTCATAGTATGAACAGTTTTTTGAAATTGTCAATATAATGGAATGATATGACTCGATCAGAAGGATCTTTCCGTCTTTTAGAATTCCATAGAATTTTTTGATTCATCATTTTTATTTAAAGATTGTTCATTCCAATCGCCCCTCTATAATTAGAATTTGAAAAATAGAAAAATAAGTAATATGAAAGAAAGATAGGAGCTTCTCGGGGAATGATTGGTCTGCCGAAAAAGGCGAGGGGTCAAACTTCATTTCTTTCACTCTCATTCATTGTTAAGATTCGATGAGCATATTTCTATCTCACACTAAGCGGGGAAATTAAAAAACGATAATCAATCTGGAAATCTGGGAAGAGGGATAGGGATCAACAAGTTATTGAAAAATTGTTTTTCGATAAAAATTTGGTT